ACAAAAAGAACTCAATTGTGTAAACCGAAAACTCAACATTGCTATTAGAAGAATTTCAAATCCTTATGGGCACCCCAATATTCTTGCAGAATTTATAGCCGGACAATTAAAGAATAGAGTTTCATTTCGCAAAGCAATGAAAAAAGCTATTGAATTAACTGAACAGGCAGGTACAAAAGGAATTCAAGTACAAATTGCAGGGCGTATCGACGGAAAAGAAATTGCACGTGTTGAATGGATCAGAGAAGGTAGGGTTCCTCTACAAACCATTCGAGCTAAAATTGATTATTGTGCCTACGCAGTTCGAACTATCTATGGGGTATTAGGCATCAAAATTTGGATATTTGTAGACGAGGAATAATAAGAACTTACTTTACTTGTATTTAGTTCTATCTGGTGATAAAACAAAAAAAGGCAAACTCTTTCATTCCTTTTCTGTTAAATAAAAAAAAAAAATGAACAATTCTATAAGGTTGAATAAAAATTCGATTAATCGTTTGATATAATTGCTATGCTTAGTGTGTGACTCGTTGGTTTTTTTAGGATTATAGGATTCAACAAAATCGACCGGCCCGTAGTACGAACTGATAACTATAGAACTAATAATCAACTCATCGCTTCGCATTATCTGGATATAAGGAACCAGTCAAGATATGATATATGAGTCATATCATTGTAGCAACTGAAATCTTTTTTGCATAAACACAAAAGAAAAACCAATCTGATTATGAGTTGTAAAGCAATAAAAGTATACAGATAAATGGAAGGGTGAGAGAAAGATAGGAAAAGAAATATCAATGATATATAATTCCAATATGTAAGGTCTATGAGTCATCTCATATAAAGGGAATGTAATAAAGCATCAATACTGATTGATCCATAATTAGACAAATCGGTGCATAGAAGAAAAAATCAAGAGCCCTGAGCCAATAAAGACTGAGAAGGTTGACTCAAGAAAAAAATTTCATTCATTAATAAATTTCATTTAAGGGCTCCGTTGTAGAATTCAGACCTAACCATTAATCGAGAAGTGGTGGGGACGACAGAACCTGTGAATGCATAAGATTCTATTGAAAACGAATCCTAATGATTCATTGGGTAGGATGGCGGAACGAACCAGAAACCTATTCATTTATTCTGAGAGGTCATGTCATAGACTAATCTTACAATTGAATGTTGAAAGAGTAAATATTCGCCCGCGAATTTTTTTTTATTTCTAAATTTTACTAAATTTTAGTCGATTCGATATGATAATACAAAGGAAAAAGAAAATAAAGATTCATTATAACGTTATATAAAAACGACATTATCTATAAATAGAAGACGTGTTTAATTATATATTAAAACACAAAAAATTTATAATAGATATAGATTAGATAAAATTTAAAAGAATACCACGATTCCGTATATTATTCACCGTGTATATTATTTTTTAATTGTTTAATTCGCGAGGAGCTGGATGAGAAGAAACTCTCATGTCCAGTTCTGTAGTAGAGATGGATGGAATTGATAAACAACCATCAACTATAACCCCAAAAGAACCAGATTCCGTAAACAACATAGAGGAAGAATGAAAGGAATATCTTATCGAGGCAATCGTATTTGCTTCGGTAGATATGCTCTTCAAGCGCTTGAACCCGCTTGGGTCACATCTAGACAAATAGAAGCAGGGCGGCGAGCAATGACACGAAACGCACGCCGCGGTGGAAAAATATGGGTACGCATATTTCCAGACAAACCCGTTACAGTAAGACCTACAGAAACACGTATGGGTTCGGGTAAAGGATCTCCCGAATATTGGGTAGCTGTTGTTAAACCCGGTAGAATACTTTATGAAATGAGCGGAGTAGCAGAAAATATAGCCAGAAGGGCAATTTCAATAGCGGCATCCAAAATGCCTATACGAACTCAATTCATTCTTTCGGGATAGGGATGTAGAAACAAAGGAAAGGGGTCTTTTGTATGAAAAAAAAAAAAAATTGCAGGTTTTTTGTTTTGAAAAAATAATATTTCTTTTTTTTTTTATTTAGACCCTTGCATTGAAAACAAAAAAAATCGATAAAAAAACGATATGATTCAACCTCAAACCCATTTGAATGTAGCGGATAACAGCGGAGCCCGAGAATTGATGTGTATTCGAATCATAGGAGCTAGTAATCGACGATATGCTCATATTGGTGACGTTATTGTTGCTGTAATCAAGGAAGCCGTACCAAATACACCTCTAGAAAGATCAGAAGTAATCCGAGCTGTAATTGTACGTACTTGTAAAGAACTCAAACGCGACAACGGTATGATAATACGATATGATGACAATGCTGCAGTTGTTATTGATCAAGAAGGAAATCCTAAAGGAACCCGAATTTTTGGCGCGATCGCCCGGGAATTAAGACAGTTAAATTTCACTAAAATAGTTTCATTAGCACCCGAAGTATTATAAGGGAAGGCCGTAATATAGTTATAGTATTTGGTATTTGAATGAAACCGATTAATTAGTAGATTTTTTATATATCACGTATATACCTTTAATAATTCAGAAATAAAGATAAATAAAAAAAGAAAAAGAGCATGTTGATTATATCAAAATTTGGGGGCAACAAAAATCTTAGTTTATCATGAGTAAAGACACTATTGCTGACATAATAACCGCTATACGAAATGCTGACATGAATAAAAAAAGAACAGTTCGAATACCATCTACTAACATCACTGAAAATATTGTTAAAATCCTTTTACAAGAAGGTTTTATTGAAAACGTGAGAAAACATCAGGAAAGCAATAAATATTTTTTGGTTTTAACACTACGACATAGAAGAAATAGAAAAGGATCGTATAGAACTGTTTTAAATTTAAAACGGATCAGTCGACCCGGTTTACGAATATATTCTAACTATCAAAAAATTCCTAGAATTTTAGGCGGAATGGGGATTGTAATTCTTTCTACTTCTCGAGGTATAATGACAGACCGAAGGGCTCGAATAGAAGGAATCGGCGGAGAAATTTTGTGTTATATATGGTAATCTTTCTGATAGACGAATTATACGCAGAACTTTCATATTTGTGAAAAAGAGAAAGGACAACTTTATAATATTACCCCTCTTACATTAGTTGATACTTCAAAGCGGTTTTACCTGGAATGAAACAAAAAAAAGATTCATGAGGGTTTAATTACTGAACAACTTACCAATGGTATGTATCTTCCGGGTTCGTTTAGATTTGAGATAATGCAAATATGATTCTGGCTTTTGTTTCGGAAAGGATTCGACGTTGGTTTATACGTATACTACCAAGAAATAGAATAAAAATTGAGGTAAGTCCTTATTTAAACCAAAGGACGTATAGTTTATAGACTCCAAAGCAAAGACTCGAATTATTCGGTGGTTTTTTGAATTTCAACATTCTTTCGTGGGGATACAATTCGAAGTTAAAAATTTCAAGAAACTTATTTTCTTCCAATAAATAGTAAGAAAAGGAATGACAAATATGAAAATAAGGGCCTCTGTTCGTAAAATTTGTGAAAAATGTCGATTGATCCGTAGGCGGGGACGAATTATAGTAATTTGTTCCAACCCGAGACATAAACAAAGACAAGGCTAATCTTTCTAAAGCAAAAAAGACTCTAGAAATCAAAAGTAACCGATGTACAGATGTACAAATAAATAAGTAAAAAAAAAATAAGGATACGTTTTGACATGAAATGGATATATCCATATATCTCTGACTTATATTTATGAGATGATAAAATATGGCAAAACCTATACCAAAAATTGGTTCACGTAGAAATAGACGTATTGGTTCACGTAAGAATGCGCGTAGAGTACCAAAGGGAGTTATTCATGTTCAAGCAAGTTTCAATAATACGATTGTGACTGTTACAGATGTGCGGGGTCGAGTAATTTCTTGGTCCTCCGCCGGGGCTTGTGGATTCAAGGGTACAAGAAGAGGTACACCATTTGCCGCTCAAACCGCAGCAGGAAATGCTATTAGGACAGTAGTGGATCAAGGTATGCAACGAGCAGAAGTCATGATAAAAGGCCCGGGTCTCGGAAGAGATGCGGCATTAAGAGCTATTCGTAGAAGTGGTATACTATTAAGTTTCATACGCGATGTAACCCCTATGCCACATAATGGCTGTAGGCCCCCTAAAAAAAGGCGTGTGTAAAAATAAACATTGAAGAGATTTCAAGAGAAATAAATAATTCAATGATTTGATCAAATAATATACTATGGTTCGAGAGAAAGTAACAGTATCTACTCGGACACTACAGTGGAAGTGTGTTGAATCAAGAGCAGACAGTAAGCGTCTTTATTATGGACGCTTTATTCTGGCCCCACTTATGAAAGGTCAAGCGGATACAATAGGAATTGCGATGCGAAGAGCTTTGCTCGGAGAAATAGAAGGAACATGTATCACACGCGCAAAATCTGAGAAAATACCACATGAATATTCTACCATAATAGGTATTCAAGAATCCGTACATGAAATTTTAATGAATTTGAAAGAAATTGTATTGAGAAGTAATCTATATGGAACTCGTAACGCGTCTATTTGTATCAAGGGTCCTGGATATGTAACTGCTCAAGACATTATCTTACCACCTTCTGTGGAAATCGTTGATAATACACAGCATATAGCTAACCTAACGGAACCAATTAATTTGTGTATTGAATTACAAATTGAGAGGAATCGCGGATATCGTATAAAAACGCCAAATAACTTTCAAGACGGAAGTTATCCTATAGATGCTGTATTCATGCCTGTTCGAAATGCGAATCATAGCATTCATTCTTATGTGAATGGGAATGAAAAACAGGAGATACTTTTTCTCGAAATATGGACAAATGGAAGTTTAACTCCTAAAGAAGCACTTCATGACGCCTCCCGGAATTTGATTGATTTATTTATTCCTTTTTTACATGCAGAAGAAGAAAACTTACAGTTAGAAAACAATCAACACAAAGTTACTTTGCCCCTTTTTACTTTTCATGGTAGATTGGCT